GATTATTACGAGTCATACTCGGCATTCAGGTATCCACTGCAAAAGAAACTTCTCTAAAACTACCTATAGGTGGAAGGGGTCGCGTTATTGATGTGAGATGGATCCAGAAAAAGGGGGGTTCCAGTTATAATCCAGAAATGATTCGTGTATATATTTCACAGAAACGTGAAATCAAAGTAGGTGATAAAGTAGCTGGAAGACATGGGAATAAAGGTATCATTTCAAAAATTTTGCCTAGACAAGATATGCCCTATTTGCAAGATGGGACACCTGTTGATATGGTCTTCAACCCATTAGGAGTACCCTCACGAATGAATGTGGGACAGATATTTGAATGTTCGCTCGGATTAGCGGGGGATCTGCTAAAGAAACATTATAGAATAGCACCTTTTGATGAGAGATATGAACAAGAGGCTTCGAGAAAACTAGTGTTTTCTGAATTATATGAAGCCTGTAAGCAAACAAAAAATCCATGGGTATTTGAACCCGAGTATCCAGGAAAAAGCAGAATATTTGATGGAAGAACAGGGGATCCTTTTGAACAACCTGTTCTAATAGGAAAGTCCTATATCCTAAAATTAATTCATCAAGTTGATGATAAAATCCATGGACGTTCTAGTGGGCATTACGCACTTGTTACACAACAACCCCTTAGAGGAAGGGCCAAGCAAGGGGGACAACGAGTAGGAGAAATGGAAGTTTGGGCTCTAGAGGGATTTGGTGTTGCTCATATTTTACAAGAGATGCTTACTTATAAATCTGATCATATTAGAGCTCGTCAAGAAGTACTTGGTGCTACAATCGTTGGAGGAACAGTACCTAACCCCGAGGATGCTCCAGAATCTTTTCGATTGCTCGTTCGAGAACTACGATCTTTGGCTCTAGAACTGAATCATTTCCTTGTATCTGAGAAGAACTTCCAGATTAATAGGAAGGAAGCTTGATCTGAATGAATCAGAATTTCTATTCTATGATCGACCGGTATAAACATCAACAACTTCGAATTGGACCAGTTTCTCCTCAACAAATAAGGGCTTGGGCCAACAAAATCCTACCTAATGGAGAGATAGTTGGAGAGGTGACAAAACCCTATACTTTTCATTATAAAACCAATAAACCGGAAAAAGATGGATTGTTTTGTGAAAGAATCTTTGGACCCATAAAAAGTAGAATTTGTGCTTGTGGAAATTATCGAGTGATCAGAGCTGAAAAAGAAGACCCGAAATTTTGTGAACAATGCGGGGTGGAATTTGTTGATTCTAGGATACGAAGATATCAAATGGGATACATCAAACTCGCATGTCCAGTGACTCATGTGTGGTATTTGAAACGTCTTCCTAGTTATATCGCGAATCTTTTAGATAAACCCCTTAAAGAATTAGAAGGCCTGGTATACTGCGATGTGTGATTTGATCAAAATTTTCATTTTACAGATTCGGACTGAGAAACTGTCATCCCAATCGGATTGAATGGGATGCCCCGGCTCTGACATGTGTTTTGGGAAAAGTAACATGAAACTCAGAATTATGGGTATATTCAATACTTCCAAATGAAAGGGGAATTGATCCATGGTCGATTCTATAACAGATAAATAGGAATTGCTAGTTATACCTCGTGAAAAAAAAAGACTTTTTTGTGGAATTAGCCATTCCATTTCTTTTAGAGAGAGATTCTCTTTAAGCAAGCAAATATATATAGCATGGTTACTGGAGTCTATTTATCGCATATATACTTCAAAGGACATCATGGCATAACCATCGAGGTGAGTAGAGACCTAAAAGGTCGAAGGGAATGATATATAGACAAGTAAATCCCTTACGAGTCCCAAAGTATCCCCTTTAAGGGGATTCATCATTTGAGGGGAAGTAGACTACTCAAAAATTTCACATTTCCATTTTGTCATAAGTAATTCAGAAAATTTTTTTATTTTTAAAGTAAAAAATAAAAAAAGAATGAATCAATGAAAGGTTGGTCCTTACTGGGAACTTGAGTAAGGAGTAGCTCTTTGTAGGGTAGGGTTTTATCGAACAAAACAAAGTTTAAAAATAAGAAAGAACCCCTTTTTTTGCTGTAACTACTTGAGCCGGATGAGAGGAAACCTTCACGTCCGATTTTAAAGGGGGAAATCCAATCCTATAGGAACCTATCTCGATTTTTCTTTTGCTAGGCCCATATCTAAAAAACCTACTTTCTTACGATTACGAGGTTCATTCGAATATGAAATCCAATCCCGGAAATACACCATCCCACTTTTTTTTACTACTCAAGGCTTCGAGACATTTCGAAATCGAGAAATCTCTACAGGAGCAGGTGCTATCAGAGAACAATTATCCGATTCAGATTTGCGAATTATTATAAATAATTCATTGGTAGAATGGAAGGAATTAGGAGATGAGGGGTCCACTGGAAATGAATGGGAAGATAGAAAAATTAGAAGAAGAAAGGATTTTTTGGTTAGACGCATGGAATTAGCTAAACATTTTATTCGAACAAATGTAGA